GTCGACGTTGGTTGATCATTTTTAACGTCTCTAATTCAAAACCGAACATGAAATTTTTCTTTCATTCGGCTCCTTTATGGAAGATCGATGTATTCCCAGAAATAAAATGACATCCATAACATCTATGTCAGCTTTTTTATCTGAATTCATTCAAATCTACTCGCTTTCTAGATGATCCCTCTAGAGGAGGAGAATTATATCAACTCTGTCTAGTTTCTTCGTTCCCTATTTCTACTCACAGGATCCTGAGGAAAAGAATTTGGTTTCCACCGAGCGGAAACAATATGCCGATGGTTCTAGTAAACCAAAACCACCGTTTTCTAGCTAAAAGCTTCAATCTCCCTTTTACAACACAAAAATTGAAGATCTAGTTACGATTGGAAATAAACTTTTGTATCTTTATCCATGTATCCTTGACTCATACTCATTCAATTGGAAGAGTTGATCCAATGCAAAAAAATTATGCTTCACGATTCCATAATCCAATTTGATCTTTATTCAATTTATAATTGACCTTTGGATACAAATCGTGAGAATGTATATTCTTCCTCAAATATGCCATTGAGAGGTAAAGGATTAAACCTTTTTAAGAAATAAAGTTTTGATTCGGAATATGAAAAAACCGAAAGACCCCTTAACTATTTAAGTTGTTAATAGAACGAATCACACTTTTACCACTAAACTATACCCGCTACAATTTATATATTGTATATAAATGGAGGAACATTTGTCAAACAAAGAGATGAGATACAATCAAGATAGCATCAGAATCATGAAAATGATAGTGTTTACGTGTATTTTGCCCCCCGGAAACTTGAAAATAGGCGAATAGCAAAAAGCTTATCTTATTTAAATAAGATAAAAAGTTATAATTATACTTTTCGTTTGCTGGGAAGTCATTACTGAGAGTCCCGGTCCGAAGGAGTCATTGAAGCCGGATCATCCAAATGATCAATTCTGTATACACAGTTCTTTTCGACTTTCCTTTAAACTGTCAGATCTTATGAATTTAGGTCAATTGATCTCAAGTGTTCAAATAAAGCTTGTTCTTTTAATTGAACAAGTAAATGATCTATTTATAATTAATTATAAATAATCAATATGAAAAATATGTATGTTTATATAGTTGAGGTTATTTTTTATTTAATATATGTATGTGTATGTGTTTTTTTAGTCCACTTTTTCCAGTAAGTAAATTTTTATTTATAAAAGAATAAAAAAAAAAGAACATTAAGAAGAAAATAAAAATAGAAAATATTTCTTATTAATAATAAGAAATGATGAAACTTCCATCATAGGAATGGGGATGGAAATTGCCCTTGTTGCTTCTTTAATAACAAGTATTTATGATTTGATATCAAATCATAATTGAATTGGTTGATCCATGAATGATTGATTCATTGAAACTAAAAATAAGTAATGGCCCGGCCAGTACTCCAGTACTTAAATTTGGCCGGGGGAATAAATCTTTTGTACAAAATCAATAAGGCATTTTTTCTATTGGTGATATCTCTTTCGAATCATTATATAAATTGAATTGCGGATCAAATTTGTAGATATCTTAATCTTAATATATATTTATATATATAATTATATTATAGAATTTATATAATATAGAATTTATATAATTAATTCTCTTTTTTTTATATTTTTATATTGGTTATATGTTATTTTTCTATCCTTCTAATAAGGAAAGAAAACTGGGGTTTTTTTGATCAATCTTTACTTCAACTTCACGTGTCACATCACATAAAAAATTTTTCAAATTGTAATTTGGAGAGATGGCTGAGTGGACTAAAGCGTCGGATTGCTAATCCGTTGTACGAATTATTTGTACCGAGGGTTCGAATCCCTCTCTCTCCGCTCTATCTAATCACTTGAAACTTTCAAATTCGAAAAAATATCAATCAATCCCTTAGATTTTATCATCAAAAAAATAAGAAAAAAGAAAGGAAAAACGAAAAAGATCTTATGGTTATTCCTCACGTCCAGGATTGCGCCCTGGATCATTAGATAAGAATCCGAAAATGAAGAGAGAAACAAAGAATATCACTACTGTATAAACGAAGAGTTTGAGAGTAAGCATTACACAATCTCCAAGATTTTTTTTTATGGGAATGGATTACCTAATTTTTTTGGACCACATATGCTATTTTAACATGACACCTCACAATCACAATAAAAAAAAATTTTCACTAATTTATTTGTAATAAGATTCTGAGTCCTTCGTTAGAAAAATTTTCTTGTTACCCCCACAATTACAATTAGGTATTGTGGAAGACCTAATAAAGTCTTTGTTCACTGGAAGGTCAGAGTCAGAACAAGGAAATAAATGGATTCAAATTAATTACTATGGTTATTCAATATCAAAAATTTCTATTTTTTGAATCGAGGGTTCATAATGTAAGACTATCCAATCTTATTAATTTTTTTGATCAAAAAAATCATGAATTTAGGAAAGTATTAAAGATTTCAGCGAAAACTTACAGCGGCTTGCCAAACAAAGGCTAAGAGAAAAAAGAATAAAGGTATGATGGGCATAACGTCTACGATTGGATTGAAAAAGGCATAAGCCTCGGGCAATTTGGCGAAGAAAAAACTACTTGAATAAAGGGCGTAATTAAGACAGATACAGATTAAACTAAAGATATTAAGCATAAAAAAATTTTGGTTCTTGTAGATTAGATAATTTGATTTTGATTGAGTTACTTTATATAATATAAGGTAAAAAATATATAATAAATATAAGATAAAAATAAAAAGGGCAGGTCAAAAAAATCCCCTTTTTCTATTTTTAAACGAGAATACAAGGAATTCTACTTTCATACAATATTTTAATTTAATTTTATGTAATGATCAATAAATTTTTGATTATTCTATATCGACATGTGTCATGTCGAATCCTAGCAACAAGATTTCCCGTATGTATCTTATTTGGGTTGGGCTGGAATTGACGAATAACCAAAACTAATAATAGTCTTTATGAGTGTCGAATAGAAATCTAAATGGGGCGTGGCCAAGCGGTAAGGCAACGGGTTTTGGTCCCGTTACTCGGAGGTTCGAATCCTTCCGTCCCAGATCGTTTCAATCAGAAACGACAAATGGAATCACATTGTATCCGACAGTAAACATAAAATTGTTAAAGAAAATCTTTATAAATATAAATGAATAAATGAACGAACAAGTCTATATATTATGTATTGTTATTGTCCTATTTTAGTAACAATCATTCGGTTAAGTGAAAAAGAATCAAAAATGCCTTAAATATCCATAATTACTTATGGATTACTTACGGGAAAAATATTGTATATGATAGATACGAAAAAATAAGAATAAGAGGAGTATGATTTTCTCTTTTCAGATGAAAGAATAACGACCTTAATCTTACCTTACACGATACCTTTTCTATTCCATGCCCATGAAAGCCAATAAACTTTATTCCCAATCTATCTATGTTTTAAATTAAACAATTTATAATTCAATTGAACATGATGAAAATTTGTACCTCTTTAGTGAATGAGATATCTGCTAAAAATTTGGAGTTATTCATTGTGAGTGCGTCGACTTGTTGATTGAATTAGAGATCAAATTCAGTCATGAACGAAAATATGTTTTCCGGCTATAACCCGAAGTCGGAGATTCTTTAAACTATTTTTACGGAATTTTTCATGATATGAATCTTTGGTACTCGAAAGAAGTGTGATAAATCGATATTGTCGAGAAACTTCCGACCTTTCCGGGTCATTGGAATAGCTTATTTAGTTAAAATGATTTTGTTCCGGGATTTGGAATACCTTAAATACCTTAAAGGTCCTTCTTTTTCTTTTGAGGTTTATAGCTTATTTGGTCGAGAAAGATGGGCTCCATCATTTCATGATTCATGATTGGTCGTCCCGAACAATCTATTAAAGATATAAATAAGTCTTAAGCAAACTCGTTTATTCGTCTTTTTTTTTTATTAATTTATATGTATATGATATGGGTTTCAAAAATTGTTTCTGAGCCCTCTCCAGAAAATACTTATCTATCCATAGATAGATAGAAAATATGGACTATATAGTAATAATACTATTATAGTATAGTATTATGTACCGGTATATACCGTTCGACCCAATGACTATTCATCATTCTATATTGAATCAATTTCATATTATATTGGTTCGAAATGAAATTAGAGAAATGTTATGGTAAAACTTCGTTTGAAACGATGTGGTAGAAAGCAACGTGCGACTTGAAGGACATGATCGGCTGTGGATTCTGACATCCACCATTTTCTATAAGAATGAAGATGCTCTCAGCTCGACATAGTTTGTTCTATTCCACTAGGAACCTAATTTGTGTTAGGTACTAATTTAAATAGTACATGATGAAGCTCGAGCAGAAAAAGTAAAAGTATTGATTCATTTATCGGGGGGAAGAATCTAGGGTTAGTGACAATTAATAAGTTGGACCAACTTTGTAAGTATATCCTCAATATAGAAATCAAAAGGGTCAAATTAAAACAAGTAAAAAAACGCAAAAGGTATGTTGCTGCCGTTTTGAAAGGAATAAGGATCACCGAAGTAATGTCTAAACCCAATGATTTCACAAAGCAAAGATAAAGGATTCTAAAACAAGGAAACACTATTTTCAATTGTCTCAACAATTGTATCAGAATCAGAATGAAGAATCAAAAAAGATTCGAGACGAGATAAACAAAGGAGGTTAGAGACAGCTCAATAAATGTCTAAGGAGTTCCCCTCGAACTCTTTCAGAATTACTCAACTTGAGTTATGAGTACGACTGAGATTTACTTTTTCTGTAAGGAATAAGAAAAAACCACTTAAATCATATTCTAATTTATGATTTTATAGATCCATGGGCCAATTATATACTTAAATATACAGAAATTAGAATCATTTTTCTCGAGCCGTATGAGGAGAAAACCTCCTATACGTTTCTAGGGGGGGTGAATTGTTTATCTACATCTATCCCGATGAGCCATCTATCGAATCGTTGCAATTGATGTTCGATCCCGAAGAGACGGAAGAGATCTTCGAAAAGTGGGTTTTTACGATCCGATAAAGAATCAAACTTATTTAAACGTTCCTGTTATTCTATATTTCCTTGAAAAGGGCGCTCAACCTACAGTAACTGTTCATGATATTTTAAGGAAGGCAGAATTCTTTAAAGAAGGAACTTCGAGTTAATTACTTTATTTTCATTAAAAATTTGAAAATTTCAATAAAAATAAAGTAAAAAAAAAAAAAGATAGAGGGTAACTAGCCTCTATCTTTGTGTAATTATTTCCCCGGAATTTACCGACAAAGGCGGGATACATTTTTCTTATGATATCTCTATTGATTGAATGAGCTCGAGATTTTTTCTCTATCCCTTCCTTATTTTTCCATTCAAATTTCTTATTTCTCTTATGCCAATCCAACGCAAGGCTTTTTTTTAGAAAAAAAAAAAACAATGGATTTTCTCAGTATTCCATTCATATTGACAATGTTGTATTGAACCAATATAATTCGATCGTAGATAAATAAATCCGTTTATCCCTACCCCATATTGGTTCTTTCCTTTACTTAAATCAAATGAGGGAGGGTTTTGCTGGATTTATTGTAATACAAGACGTATTTTCTTAACAACAAAAAAACATACACAACGGATCAAGAGAAAAATGGGTGTCAATTTGAAAATCTCTATCGGATTGGGAATCTATTGTTTTTTAATCCGATCCGCTCATTTTTATATTTTTATGTTTATTACAATTACAAATTGATCAACAAATCTTTCTTTTACATTTAGATTTGTTGCTAGTTCAATGTTTTGATTTTGACGGAGTCCTCCGCAGTACAATCCAATTAAATTTTTGCATTTCGATCGTATCTACACTAACACTAATATATATATTTTGATATATTTTTTATTTTCCGGGTTGCTAACTCAATGGTAGAGTACTCGGCTTTTAAGTGCGACTATGATCTTTTACACATTTGGATGAAGCAACGAATTCGTCCAGACTATTGGTAGAGTCTATAAGACCACGACTGATCCTGAAAGGTAATGAAGGAAAAAACAGCATGTCGTAATAAGATATAAATTGATTTATTAATCTATTTTTTTTTTTATTCAAATAGAACTTTAAATTTATCCTTACTAGATCGTTACAAAATATTGTGTTGATTTTTTGAAAGGGACAAAATAAATTCACATTTACAATTTGGTCTAATGAATAAATGGATAGAGTCCTATGGCTCCAATTCTGGTAAAACAAAAAGCAACGAGCTTATGTTCTTAATTTGAATGATTACCCAATCTAATTAGACGTTAAAATAGATTAGTGCCTGATGCGGGAAAGAGTTCTCCTATGAGTGGACCATTGATTCTTTTTTTTTTTTTGAATCCTAACTATTCTCCATTATGAATTGGAGACAGATGTGTAGAAGAAAGAGTATACTGATAAAGAGAATCTAATTTATTCCAAAATCAAAAGAGCGACCGGGTTGCAAAAATAAAGGATCTTGGACCCTCTGTTTATTATAATAAACATAAACCAATTCCAATTGGAGATAAAAAGATAGGAAAGAGATCTGTTGATTGGACTCCCCGTCTCGGGGTATATCTTTTGATTTATACTGAGTAGATAGTATACTATCTATTATAGTATATACATAATCTATACCCCGTTCTGACCATATTATATTGCACTATGTATCATTTGATAACCCAAGACACGCCCCCCTGTCTCCGTTTTAAATAGAGAAATTGAAATGGAAGAATTACAATTACAAGGATATTTAGAAAAAGATGGATCTCGGCAACAAAACTTCCTATATCCGCTTATATTTCAAGAGTATATTTACACACTTGCTCATGATCATGGGTTAAATAGTTCGATTTTTTACGAACCCATGGAAATTGTGGGTTTAGGTTATGACAATAAATCCAGTTCCGTACTTGTGAAACGTTTAATTACTCGAATGTATCAACAGAATTCATTGATTTATTCAATGAATGACTTTAACCAAAATCGATTCGTTGGGCACAACAATTCTTTTTATTCTAATTTTTATTCTAAAATGGTATCAGAAGGTTTTGCAGTCATTGTGGAAATTCCATTCTCGCTTCGATTAGTACCTTCCTCCGAAGAAATACCCAAATCTCAGAATTTACGATCTATTCATTCAATATTTCCCTTTCTAGAGGACAAATTGTCGCATTTAAATTATGTCTTAGATATACTAATACCATATCCTATTCATCTAGAAATCTTAGTGAAAATCCTTCAATGCTGGATCCAAGATGTTCCCTCTTTGCATTTTTTGCGATTCTTTCTCCATGAATTTCATAATTGGAATAATTTTATTACTCCGACTAAATCTATTTCCGTTTTTTCAAAAGAAAATAAAAGACTATTCCGGATCCTGTATAATTCTTATGTATCTGAATATGAATTTGTATTCGTTTTTCTTCGTAAACAATCCTATTATTTACGATCAACATCTTCCGGAGCCT